ATATGAATGGAGCCTTTGTCGAATAAAGGGGATGAGCCACAATCAAGATAGTATCAGAATCATGAAAATTCTAGTGTTAACATGTATTTCCCCAACATTTATTTCCCCCCGCCAGATACTTAAAGAAAAAAGGCGAAGAGCAAAAAAAAGACTTATTATATTATTAATATTAATTATTTAAATTTTTTTTTTAATTTTAAATAATTAAAAAATAATATAAAATATAATATAAATATAATAATAATAAATTATTTTAATAAATAGAAATTCTAAATTATTTAAATAATATAAATTAGAATTATACTTTTTCTTTGAAGAGAAGTCATTACTGACAGTCCCGGCCCTAAGGAGCCATTGAAGCTGGACCAGAAAAACAATTAATTCTGCATACATGTTCTTAAAAAAAAAAATTTATTTTTAATTAAAATTTTTTTTAAGTTCCTTTTTTCAACTGCCAGATCCGATCCTTATGAATTTTGGTCAATTGGATCTCAGATGTTCAAATAAAGCTTGTTCTTTGAATTGAACATAAATGAGTTATTTATTATTTATATTAATTTAATTATAATATTTATAATACGAAATATATATGATATGTTTAATATTTGAGTTTATTGTTTATTTAATATATGTATGATGTATGATGGGTGTCTGTATATGTTTTTTTATTCCATTTTTGACAGTTCAAAGTAAATGTAAATAATCAATTTAGAAAAATAATAAATTTATTATTAATAAATAATAAATTAATTCTTAATAATAAGAAATGACACTTCCATCATAGAATGGGAATGGAAATTGCCCTTGGGACTGCTTTAATAATTTTAATAACAAGTATTTAGAATTTAATAAAAAATCATGATTAAATCATTTGATTTATTCTATATCTATATCTATAAATGAAATAATTCATTGGAACAAAAAGAAGTAATTGCCCGGCCAGTACTTAAGCGCGGGCCGGGGGAATTTCGTACAAAATAAAAAAAAAGGTAAGGTATTCTTTCTATTGGTGATATCTGTTTCGAATCATTATATAAATTGAATTGTTGATCTGATCAAATTTGTGGATATCATATATTTATATTATAAATATATTGATATTGATTGTTTTTCATATCTTTCTATTCTAATACGAAAAGAAAGACGAGGGTTTTTTGATCAATCTTTACTTCAACTTTACGTGTTACATCACAAAAAAAATTTCAATTTTGAGTTGGGAGAGATGGCTGAGTGGACTAAAGCGGCGGATTGCTAATCCGTTGTACGAGTTTTATTTGTACCGAGGGTTCGAATCCCTCTCTCTCCGCTATCCCTCATCACTTGAGACTTTAGAATTTGAAAAAATCTGGATCCCTTGATTATTTTATTTTAAAATTAAAATAGGGAATAGAGAAAATAATTTAAGAATCAAAGAATTCATAAAAAAAGCAAGGAAGAGCTAAAAATGTCTTATGTTATGTTTATTCTTCACGTCCAGGATTGCGTCCTGGATCATTAGATAAAAATCCGAAGATGAAGAGAGAAACAAAGAATATCACTACTGTATAAACGAAGAGTTTGAGAGTAAGCATTACACAATCTCCAAGATAAGATTATTATTATTATTTTTTTTTTTTAGGGGAATAGATTACCTATTTTTTTTTGTACCACATATGCTATTTTGACATGACATATCTCAAACTGAAAAATTTAAGTGTTTTTTTTTTTCAAAAAAAAATCATAAATTTAGTAGAATATTGAAGATTTCATCGAAAACTTACAGCAGCTTGCCAAACAAAGGCTAAGAGAAAAAAGAATAAAGGTATGATAGGCATAACGTCTATGAGTGGATTGAAAAAAGCATAAGCCTCAGGCAATTTGGCAAAGAAAAAACTACTCGAATAAGGGATAGAATTAAGACAGATACAGATTAAACTAAAAAAGATATTAAGCATAACAAACATTTCGTTCTTGTAGATTAGATAATTTGATTTTGATTGAGTCACTTTTATAATATTTAGAACTTTTATAATATTTATAATATAAGGTAAAAATGAAAAAGATAGGCCAAAAATCCTTCTTTTTCTTTGAACTCTCCCAAATAAAAAATCCCTCTTTCAATTCTCAAATGAGAATACAAAGAATTATACTTTCATACAATATCTTAATTGAATTCCATGTAATGATCAATGAATTTTTGATTCTATCTCTACATGTATAGAATACTAGCAACAATATAGCACATATGTATTTTGTATTTGGGCTAGAATTGACGAATAACCAATACTAATATTAGTGTTTATTCGTGCTGGATAGAAATCTAAATGGGGCGTGGCCAAGCGGTAAGGCAACGGGTTTTGGTCCCGTTACTCGGAGGTTCGAATCCTTCCGTCCCAGATCCTTTCTACCAGAAAGGCAGATTGGATCACATTGTATCCAACATTAAACAGAAAATTGTTAAAGAGAACAATCTTTTGTTCCGAATTCTAAGAATGATTCTTAAGAATTTATTTGGTTTCTTACAAACATAATCAAGTGTCAAATACGGTTGGAAATAAATATCTTGATTTTTTATTCCAAAAATTTTGGGTGAATCATTCACATTCAGGCAATACTCTTGCTATTCATATGAAGTTAGTAATTTTAATATTTAATTTAAAATTTTAGTTCCTTAAAATCACTTTATGTCCAATATCCATGAAATGTGAATTCTCAGATAATTCATTCTGAATAGAAATGCGAAAGAAAGATCTCTATTCCCTTCCCCAAAACCTAAACTAAATAAAGGGTGTATCCTAATTCCACAGTCTCTGTAGAGACTAAAGAGTAGGGAATTTTTGGTACTAATTTTATCACCGGTCTTAAAACCTCTAAAGCTCAGGTGGGAAAAAAGAAAAATAGGAAAACAAATTGATCTGAACCCAGTTTTTGTATCTTAATCTGGTTGAAATGAATAATTGTAAATTTAAATTAATGTTAATGTAGCGATTGGGGTAATTCATAGATTTCCATCTACTTGAAAAAGAATTGATGGAAAGATTCTTGGCTTGAACCTTAAATCAAACAAGATCCGTATAAAATGAAAAAGCCTTATGCCTTCCTTACATAATATATATATGTATTACTTAACTTAATATATTACTTAACTTAATATATAAATATATAAGTATAATAAGTTTTTAATTATATTAATATATTAATTTTAATTATATATATATTATCTAATTATATATAGTTTTATAGTTTTATTAATAATAGTTTTATTAATATAGTTATTAATATAGTTATTATTTTATTAATATAGTTATTATTTTATTAATATAGTTATTATTAGTATAGTTTATTATATACTATAATAAATAGTATTAAAATACTATTAATAATAGTATTAATAATAAATAGTATTATATAGTATTATTATTTTTATATAGTATTATTATTTATAGTATTATTATTTTATTTGTTTGTTTTATTTCAGTAACAACACCCTTTCGGTTAAGTAAAAAGGATCTGTGATTCCTTCCATGATTACCTACGGTAGCAATTGTTCATTGTATATGGTAGATACGAAAAGATCAGACTCTTCTGATTCTTATTTTTTTTTTTTATATAAATCTTTGCTTTGGTACTCAAAGAAGTGTGAGAAATCTATATATTATGGATAAACTTTCCAACCTTCGCGGATCATTGGAATAGTTTATTTGATTAAAAACGGATTTTATTCCAGGATTTGGAATCTATTAGGGCCCCTTTCTTTGAGGTTTATAATTTACTTGTTCGAGAAAAATGGGATCCTTGCTGAGCCTTTTCCAGAATATTTATTAAGTATTTTTCAGAAAATACTTAATAAATACTTATTAATAAATAAATATAAATAAATACTTATTAATAAATAATAAATTAATAAATAATAAATACTTAATATATAATATAATATATATTAATATATACTTTGAATATATTAATATATACTTTGAAATATAAATATATTTATTTAATATATAAATATAAAATAGAGACTATACCGGCCATATAATATATGTATATTATAATATATGTATGTAATAATATATACATATATCAGTTGATCCAATGACTATTCATTATTTCATATTGAATCAATTCCATATCGGTTCGAAATTAAATTAGAAGAAATGTTATGGTAAAACTTCGTTTGAAACGATGTGGTAGAAAGCAACGTGCGACTTGAAGGACATGATCGACTGTGGATTCTTACATCCGCCATTTTCTATAAGAATGAAGATGCTCTTGGCTCGACATAGTTTGTTCTGTTCTACTAGGCACCTCATCTTTATTTTTGTTGGGTTCTAATCTAAATAAAAAGTACATGATGAAGCTCGAGCAGAAAGTATTGATTCATTTATTGGGGGGAAGAATCTAGGGTTAGTGACAATCAAAATCAATAAGTTGAACCAACTTTGTAAGTATATCCTCCATATATAATATAAATCGAAAAGGGTTAAAATTCAAACAAGTTTGAAATCAAATAAAAAAGTAAGTAAGATTTGTCGGAATTCATAAAACTATTTCGATCAAAAGTGTATCACAAGGGAATCAATCTCTCGTATTTTTTTCATAGAAAGAAATAAGAAAAACAAAAGGTATGTTGCTGCCCTTTTGAAAGGAGTAAGGATCACCGAAGTAATGTCTAAACCCAATGATTTCACAAAACAAAGATAAAGGATTCCGGAACAAGGAAACACTATTTTCAATTGTCTCGACAATTGGATCAAAATGCGGAATAAAAATAGATTAGAGACGAGACAAACAAAAGAGGTTAGAGACGGCTCAATAAATGTCTAAGGATTTCCTCAGAATTGCCCAACTTGAGTTATGAGTACGAATGAGATCTCTTTTTTATTCGTAAGGAAAAAGGAAGAAAAAACCACTTAAATCATAGTCTAATTCATGATTTTATGGATCCATTTGCCATTATATACAGGAATTAGAATCATTTTTTCTCGAGCCGTATGAGGAGAAAACCTCCTATACGTTTCTAGGGGGGGCATTGTTTATCTACATCTATCCCAATGAGCCATTTATCGAATCGTTGCAATTGATGTTCGATCCCGAAGAGAAGGAAGAGATCTTAAAAAGGTGGGTTTTTACGATCCGATAAAGAATCAAACCTATTTAAATGTTCCCGCTATTCTATATTTCCTTGAAAATGGCGCTCAACCCACAGTAACTGTTCATGATATTTTAAGGAAAGCGGAATTATTTAAAGAAGGAATCTCGAGTTAACTGTTAATTTTAATTTAATTAAAGTAAAAAAAAAAAAAAAACAATTTGAATAAAAAAAGAGAAGGTACTAGCATCTATCCTTGTGTAATTATTTCCCCATAATTTGTTTGCTCTTTTCTTGCTCTATTCATAATCTTATTTATTTTTCTTTATTTATTGTGGGAATTTAATTTACCGACAAAGACGGGGTAAATTTTGCTTATTGTACCTCTATTGATTGAATAAACTCGAGATTTTTCTTTACCCCGTCTTTTTTTTCATTCAAGTTTCTTATTAACATTGTGCCAATCCAACACAAGGCCTTATTTGATTTACTTAATTTTTTTTATCAGCATTCTATTCATATTGACAATGGCGTATCGAACAAATATAATTCGATCGTAGATAAATAGAATATATCCGTTTAGTCCTGCCCCATATTGATTTTTTCCTTCACTTTAGTCTTAGTCAAATGATGTGTTTGCCAAATTTACTGTCATACAAGACATATTTTCTTAAAAAAAAAAATTGGATCAAGAGAAAAATTAGGTATCAGTTTTAATATATCTTTTGTTGCTAGTTCAATGTTTTGATTTTGGCGGGATCCTGCAGTGCAATCCAATTTTTTTTTGATCGTATCTACATATTTATCCGGGTTGCTAACTCAACGGTAGAGTACTCGGCTTTTAAGTGCGACTATGATCTTTTACACATTTGGATGAAGCAACGAATTCGTCCAGACTATTGGTAGAGTCTATATAAGACCACGACTGATCCTAAAAGGTAATGAAGGAAAAAACAGCATGTCGTAATAATTTTTTTATATAACTTTGAATTTTTGAATTTATCCTTACTTAAACTGGATTTTGATAATATATTAATATATATAATATTTTGATAATATATATATATATAAATAATATAATAAATAAAATATATTATTGTTTTGATTTTTAGAAGGAGACAAGCAAAATTCACATTTACAGTTGGGTCTAGTGAATAAATGGATAGAGTCCTAATAGCCCTAATTCTGGTAAAACAAAAAGCAACGAGCTTATATTCTTAATTTGAATAATTACCCGATCTAATTAGACGTTAAAAATAGATTAGTGCCCAGTGCAGAAAAGGGTTTTTCTGTGAGTGAATCATTGATTCTTTTTCTTTTTTTATTATTAATGAAGAAAATCCTAACTATTCTCTATGTATGGATTGGAGACGGATGTGTAGAAGAAACAGTATACTGATAAAGTAAAGAAAATAGAATTTATTCCAAAATCAAAAGAGCGATCAGGTTGCAAAAATAAAGGATTTTTTACCCTCTTGTAATTATAACGAAGGATAACCCAATTCTTATAGAAAAGGAGAGGAAAGGGATCCTGTTGATTGGACTCTAGGTCTCCGGGGTATATCTTTTTTTCTTACTATATATGTAATACATAATTATGTACTTTGTTCGGACCATATTGCACTATGTATCATTTGATAACCCAAGAAATACCTCCTGTGTCTCTGTTTCAAGTAAAAAAAATGTAAATGGAAGAATTACAAGGATATTTCAAAAAAGATAGATCTCGGCAACAACACTTTCTATATCCGCTTCTCTTGCAGGAGTATATTTACACGCTTGCTCATGATCATGGTTTAAATGGTTCGATTTTTTATGAACCCGTAGAATTTTTGGGTTATGACAATAAATCTAGTTCAGTACTTGTAAAACGTTTAATTACTCGAATGTATCAACAGAATTATTTGATTTATTCGGTTAATGATTCTAACCAAAACCGATTCCTTGGACATACCAATTATTCTCATTTTTTTTATTCTCAAATGGTATCAGAAAGTTTTTCAGTCATTGTGGAAATTCCATTCTCGCTGCGATTAGTATCTTCCCCTGAAAAAAAAGAAATACCAAAATATCAGAATTTACGATCTATTCATTCAATATTTCCCTTTTTAGAGGACAAATTATCTCATTTAAATAATGTGTCAGATATACTAATACCCCATCCCATCCATATGGAAATTTTGGTTCAAATCCTTCAATGCTGGATTCAAGATGTTCCCTCTTTACATTTATTGCGATTCTTTTTACATAAATATCATAATTGGAATAGTTTTATTACTCTGAATAAAACTATTTACGTTTTTTCAAAAGAAAATAAAAGACTATTTTGGTTCCTGTATAATTCTTATGTATCTGAATGCGAATTTTTATTTGTTTTTCTTCGTAAACAATCCTGTTATTTACGATCAACATCTTCTGGAGCCTTTCTTGAA